GAACTTTCAATTGAAACTAAACGAATTCTTTAAATTAGTTTTTATTACCGTCGTATCTGGATTGAGACTTAGGTAAATGTTTTATTCATATATGTATTAAAAGAACATATCTAATTTAGCTCTTTCATGCCTATTCTAACTAGTTATTTTGGTTTTTTACTGGCTGCTTCAACTATAACCTCAGCTATATTTATTGGTTTGAACAAGATACGACTTATTTGAAATGAATGAAATTCAATAAACAATTTACAAAAATCAAAATCAAAACCTCCCAGAATATTTTATTTCAGTTATTCTATGGTTCTCAATTGCGAATTCCCGGTCATTGAGATTCACGGATAATTCAGATTAATATTTAGGGATAGATCTTACCTATCTTTTTATTCCCTAAAACAAATCAAAATGATTGAAGTTTTTCTATTTGGAATCGTCTTAGGTCTAATTCCTATTACTTTAACAGGATTATTTGTAACTGCATATTTACAATACAGGCGCGGTGATCAGTTGGACCTTTGATTGAGTAACATTTCTTTTTTTGATTGACCTCCTACAAGGAGGAGGTCAAATTTAAGTTGCAATTAGACTTTGTTTTGTTAAGTTATTTCATTGTAATTCGACATAACATAAACGGAATCACGCTCTGTAGGATTTGAACCTACGACATCGGGTTTTGGAGACCCGCGTTCTACCGAACTGAACTAAGAGCGCTTTCTTATATCCTATAACAGTAGATACAATTGTAAAGTGTAAAGAAAAGGATTTTTTTACCCCCGAGGGGTCTTGTGTACATGTACATATAGTATGTACAAACGAAAGATTATGTCCAAAATTTCCCGATCTTACTCAAGGAATCCCTCGTAACTGTCCATAGGAGAAAGAATAGGTAGGGATGACAGGATTTGAACCTGTGACATTTTGTACCCAAAACAAACGCGCTACCAAGCTGCGCTACATCCCTTTTAAAAATTGTTGTACAGTGTCATTGTATAAAATACATGTCTTGTTTTCCACATCCTTCTTTTTTGCTCTACCTATATAGATAGGTAGAAAATGTTCTTGTCATTTTTTTAGGGAGCGGAAAAATTGAATCTGCTGGGTCATTATACATATGCATTTTAGTTAGTAATTCCTAATTCTAATTTTATTTCAAGCAAAAACAAATGATCTTGAACTAAAATATCGGGTTATCTATGATCTATGTATTAGAATATCGAACTAGGACTATATATGTATTACAATATACAATACAAATAAAGAATTAAAATAAATAAGAAAAAAATAGAAAATAAAAGAAGAAGGAGGATTTTCAATGCGAGATATAAAAACATATCTCTCAACGGCACCTGTGCTAACCACTCTATGGTTTGGGTCTTTAGCAGGTCTATTGATAGAAATTAATCGTTTATTTCCGGATGCCTTGTCATTCCCCTTTTTTTCATCTTGATTGAATTCTTGTATTGATCTGTGAAGAAATGAAGAAGATTTGAGATACAATTCTACGTAACATGGCTCCAATTTTGCTTCCTTTTTCTTTCCTATCCTAAAAAAAAAGAAAGAGAAAGAGTGTATCGAACCTCAGTCAAAATACAGTGAATCTACGATAGGATTTTTTGGAAAAGAAATGGAAATGTGGATCCAGTCTAGGGGCGACGAAATTTTAACATAGAAAGAATAAAATAATGAGATTAGGATAGGAATAATTCATAGTTAGAAAAAATTGTATTAATTAATTATTACGATATTCTTAATATTCTTCTATTAATGAATATGACTCTTTTTCTTTATAGTTCTAGTTATTCATAGTAATTCTATTTTAAATTATAGTACTCCGAAGTTATTCGAATTCCAATAATTTGAAAAAGAAAATATTTACAAATTCCATTTCTAGTTAGTAACTTTTATTAATATAGTCTAGATATAGAATATAGATTTTTTTTTATTTGGTTCGGATCAAAAAGAAAATGAAGAGAGTTCTAAAGTGAAGTCGATCCAAAATGAAAAGGAGGTTCATGGCCAAGGGTAAAGATATCAGAATTATAGTGATTTTGGAATGTACCTGTTGTGTTCGAAAGGGTGTCAATAAAGAATCGCCGGGCATTTCTAGATATATTACTCAAAAGAATCGACACAATACACCCAATCGACTAGAATTTAGAAAATTTTGTCGCTATTGTCAAAAGTATACGATTCATGGGGAAATAAAGAAATAGGTGGAACGGAATGTGTGTGTGATTTTTACAAGTAGTGGGAAGAGTAAGAACTTTACATCTTAACATATATAATACAAACCAAATCCGATTTTGGTCGAATCTTAAATAAATAAGAAAAAAAATAGAATTCTATTTTATGGATTCTTTTATATAGAAGGAATAAACAAACAAGGAATAAGTAAACCATGGATAAATCCAAACAACCTTTTCGTAAATCCAAGCGATCTTTTCGTAGGCGTTTACCCCCAATTGGATCGGGGGATCGAATCGATTATAGAAACATGAGTTTAATTAGTCGATTTCTTAGTGAACAAGGAAAAATCTTATCTAGACGGACGAATAGGTTGACCTTGAAACAACAACGATTAATTACTATTGCTATAAAACAAGCTCGTATTTTATCTTTGTTACCTTTTCGTAATAATGAGAAACAATTGGAGAGAGTGGAGTCGATCCCTAGAACTACTGGTCCTAGAACCAAAAATAAATAGATATACTCCTCAAAACTCCAATTGAGGACTCAAGCTTATATTAATTTTTGCTCGAAAAAACTAGAATCCAGATTTGATTCTTGTATTATAAAAAAGGAAAAATGGGGAAGAAATCTTTTTTTCTTGAAAAATGTTCGTTTATTCTTACTACTCAAATCTTAATTTCTTTTTATTCTATCTTCCCGGAGTCCTTTCTCCGGGAAATCCCTTTTCAATCATTCTTGTTTCATGTATAATAGATTCTATTAAGATTCTTTTATTCCTTTATTTGATTTGTATTTTTTTTTTTATTTCTGATTGATGATTTTATTTGAAATAATATCAAAACAATTCTTATTTGATAGGGCTATTTGCGCAAGTATTTTACGATTCAGAAGCAATTGTCTCTTGTACAGATTGTTGATGAATAGGCTATAACTATAGAATAGCCTATCCTCACGAGTTACCGCATTTATCCGAGTGATCCACAAACGACGAAAATCTCTCTTTTTCCTGCTCCTATCTCGATGAGAGGAAACCAAAGCTCTCATTCTTTGTTGAATAGTTGTTCGAGTAAGTCTTGAATGAGCCCCTATAAAGGTTGATGCAAATAAACGAATCTTTTTTCGACGTCTCCGAGCTGTATATCCTCGTTTAACTCTGGTCATTGAATCAAATGAAACTTTCTTGAATAACTAATTGATTTCTCTTCTTTCAGTCATCCTTTTCTTCCGGTCAATTAATAACAAAGCGGATTCTTCCAATATATAAAATATAAATTCCAATGGCTTTTGCGACTATGACCTTCCCGACCACTATTTTTTCTTTCTTCAAAGTATCTCGCCTGTAAATAAGAAATTCGACTGCTACTAAATAAATAAATAAAAAAGAATAGTGGGTTTCCTCGTTTCTATGGCAACTTCTGAAACGGTGAGGTCCTCTCTATACACCGGAGCCTCTTCTTTCATTTCATCAAATTTTATTGTGAACTTGTATAGTTCACACTCTTTGGCTCTACCCATCCATTTTTCAATTAGAATTCTTTTTTCAATTCTAATTAGAAAGTAATAGTCCTTTTCACAAAAAAAGCTATCCATACAGTGACGGCATTTAATTCTGAAAGTTGGCTAGGTAGCTGACCTTGTTAGTCCGTTTTTTAAAGAAAAGGAATAGGAGCATAACCTTTTTCCTCCGCTTAATGGATAACTATTTGTTACCAATGGAGAATTACTTCTCATCTCAAACGGAGTGATTGGATTTGCACCAATAGAAACCATAAATTCATAACATAATTAGGTAGATGATAGATCTTCATTTTTAGATACTAGTAAATTAAATGGCCGTCTTCCACTCTATCTATCCTAATTCATTGATAGTGGTCGTTGATACTTTTGCATTTCTTCAAACTCATCATGATCTGAACTGAACGAGTCGCACATACACCCTAGTACATGTTCCTCGACGCTGAGGACATCCTCGAAGAGCGGGAGATTTCGTGACATTTCTTATTGGCTGTCTTGCGTTTCTAATAAGTTGTTTAATGGTTGGCATGGCGTGTCTATAGAATCTCATTCTAGATAGAATAGAGCGGGTTGGCTTAGATCGATCTTAACCTGATGGTTGATGATTATGAATGATTTCTATTCACACGGAAATTTCAAATTTTGAAACGGAATTCTTATATTTATATGGAATCCCTAGTATTTTGATTTTCGATCGCTACAAGATCAACGATGCCATAAGCTTGGGCTTCTGTTGCTGACATAAAAACATCCCTTTCCATATCTTCGGATATAACCCATAAAGGGTTGCCCGTTCTTTGTACATAAACTTTTGTGAGAGTTTCGCGAAGCTTCAATAGTTCTTCTGCTTCCAGAATAAAATCCCCTGCTTGTGCCTCGTAAAAAGAACTAGCAGGTTGGTGAATCATAACCCTGATGATATTGATATAACATCATGAATGGTTCTTTTATCTATATATCGCACGATTGGGTTAAAGTAAGGGATAATCAAAATAACAATAAAAAATAGAATTAAACAACCGTACGGGCATTTTTTGTACATTGCATACGGCTCTGCAATGGAATTTATTTTTTCGATAGAAGAAATTCTATCGAAAAGAAGAAAAAGAACCCATCTGATCCAAATCGTTAAATGATCCATTTACCACCCTTCCTTTCGTAGTAGTAAAAAAGATACTATGATGGTTCTGTTGCTTTATATGTTTATCTATTTATCTCGTCTGTGGTTTAGCAATCCCAAAGTTTCTTTTTGATATGATCCAAGAAGGAGAAAATTATTTTTTCCATTTTTTTGACTCTTTCTTATCATAACATAAAAATAAGAAAGATACTTCTGGTGTGGAAGAATAATGGTTTGTGACGCTGAAATTGACTCTTGCTTGACACATAAAATCAACTTGGGAATAACCCTTCTTTCATACTACTATCTCGATACAAAATCTCATGTTAGAAAAAAAACACTAATGGTTTGTTCATATCGAACTCGAAGTGCCATGCTATTATTACTTATTCTTTATTTGATTCATATTCGATACAGCGAAGGCATAGTATTTTTTTCTCAAATAAAAAAAACTCATTGGCGCCAAGCGTGAGGGAATGCTAGACGTTTGGTAATTTCTCCTCCAACCAGAATGAAAGATCCCATTGAAGCGGCTAATCCCATACATACTGTATGTACATCCGGTGACACAAATTGCATAGTATCATAAATGGCTATTCCTGGTATTACCCATCCGCCTGGAGAATTTATAAACAAATAAAGATCCCTAGTATCATCCTCTATGCTGAGGTATACCATGAGACCAACAAGTTGATTCGAGATCTCGCTATCAACCTCTTGTCCTAAAAAAAGTAATCTTTCTCGATGAAGTCGGTTGATTAGGGAAAAATTGTATCCCTGAGGAACCGTACGTGCACCTTTGGATGCATACGGTTCGAAAGAATTGCGAAAAAAAAATCAATGTATTGATTCCAGTCCTATTTCTTTTTTTTTTAACATGAGTTTTGCCCTCCTTCCCCTTCCCTATATTCTATAATGTAGAATATAAAAAAGAATTTTATGAACTTATTGAACTAACTTCTCATTGATGTATTGTTTCATCGAAATTCAAATTACGATGTAATTTTCTTGTTCCTGAATGGACCCTTTCAATTCTTTTAGGTTCTTGTTCTACTCCGGGGGAAGATTTGCCCGAATTCCATTTGCGCATATAGGTCAAATGATTCCAGTACCACTTCTTTTTTTTCAATTGTTTCATAACTTTCCCCAAAATATTCGATGTATTAATAATACTACTCTATTGGTAGGCAGTTTTATATTATCCCTTGGTAATCGTGCAATCATCATATATTCTACATAATAGATTATATTAGAATATTCTATTATAGTCTATTATAGTAAGTTCTATTATATTCTATTTAATTATTAATGAATTTCATAATTTATTAATACTTTAATGAAATTTATAATACTTTAATTAAATTTATATTTTATTTTTATATTCTTTATTTAATATTTCTTATTTAATTATCTAATATTATTATATTTTTTATATTTTTTTTTTCTATTTCTATTTAATATTTCTTATTTATATTACTACATTTACACTCCCATTCTATTACTTTTACTCTTACCATTTCCAATTTGGTATTCTCTGAACGGAGCCTGGATACTTTATCAGTCCAAGTAAACCATCAATTATTTGAATTGATAATATTCATCCCCAATAGGAATCTTTGTGCTTCACGCTCCAAATTATTGATTGTTCAATCAATACAAGATTGAATATCTATTTATTGGATTGGGCGAAATAGAGAATACTCGATCGGGGGAGATAACGGGGAAATACCATATGATCCATATGTCTGACAAGTCGCACTATACGTCAACCCAAGCTGCATCTTCCTCTCCAGGATTCCGAAAAGGTACTTTTGGAACACCAATGGGCATTAAGATAAAAAAAATGAAGTACTATACTTTACTTTAATATGGAAACGTAACAATGGGTTTTATTGTCTTCATCATTTTTTCTCTTTCTTTTCTATATTCTATTCTATATTAGAATTTTCTATTCTATATATTATATATTATAGAAAATAGAACTTAATATTATTAGATAGATATATTATTATCTAGATAGAATTAGAGTATTTAGAGTATATATTAAGTATATAGATTCTAATTTCGAATCTAATTTAGAATATTAGTATATAGATATATACTTTATATATAGGAATATAGGACTGGAAGGTTCATAGAGGAAGACAGAATGAATAAAGAAAAATTGTAACGAACGGAATCGATCAGATCAGCCGATTGTTCGAATGATTTCGAATTATAAAAAGTATCTATGCATTCTTTTTCCCTCAAAATCGTCCCATTGCGTATTGGTACTTATCGGGTATAGAATAAGATCTGTTTCTCTTTGTTCTTCTAAATAGAAATAAATAGAATTGTTCCCTTCTCTTTCTATTTCATTAAAAATAAAAGAAGGGAATACAAATAAATATAAATCTTTTCCTATACAAAATCTACCGAACAGGTGAAATACACGGTCTAGTCTTTTCCAATGCGATAAAGTTACATAATGTCTATTTCTTTTTCAGAAAGGGGTATTTACATGGGTTTGCCTTGGTATCGTGTTCATACTGTTGTATTGAATGATCCCGGTCGATTACTTTCTGTACATATAATGCATACAGCTCTAGTTTCTGGTTGGGCCGGCTCGATGACTCTATATGAATTAGCAGTTTTTGATCCCTCTGACCCTGTTCTTGATCCAATGTGGAGACAAGGCA